GTTTGAAGAGCAGAAAAAAAGAATTCTCTACTGTATCCACTTATCATTTATTTATACGCAATACCAGATGAAATAGAACGATTTTAGAAGGTATATAAAATATAATAAAATATTTTGATTGGTTGTTCCTATAGAAATAATTTGTTTTATTTGACTGATGGGGACAACAAACAATAAACTATAACAAATTCTATATATAATAGATTCAAATTAATAAAAATTAAATAGATATATTCTCTATATATTCTATATTCTCTATAGAGATAGAATTCTATAGAGAATATAGAATATATAGAATATGAATCAAATAAAGATATATATAGAATATGAATCAAATAAAGATATATATAGAATAAAATATATATAGAATAAAATATATATATAGAATAGAATAAGAAACTAGAATAGAAAAAATAAAATAATAAAAAAAGTGTTCTTATTCAAAACGCCCTGTGATCTTCAACCAATTCTGTGCTTCAATATAATTACCAGGGGTAAGGGCTATAGCTTGTTTCCAATATTCAGCGGCTTGATCAAACCAAGATTCCGCAATTTCCGAATCTCCCTGTCGAATGGCCTGTTCTCCGCGGTCGGAATAGGTGAATAAATTCCTTCCCTTAGAACCGTACTTGAGAGTTTCCTGACTCATACGGCTCAACAGTCAATTCTTTTGATCTTCCATTTTTTTCTGGAGTTAACCACAAGAAAAGAGGTTAATTACATGAGTTTCAAACTTGAATTTGGATTAATAATGTAATCCTTTTTTACAGTTTTATCTTTTTTCCTACCTTCAGAAGAATAAAGTATCGGCATTAACACTCTCATTAGAATTTTCTGAAAGGTAACTATCTCGATTTCATATATCATATACTTTCATATATGATATATCAATTTCTATAGAATCTTTGAGAAAGACTTTTCTTCATAAGAAAGAAAAGACTTACTATCTTTGGGATCTGATACTACACCGCTGCTCAAAACCTTAGGGGATCAACTTTATTACATAAGTGGATTCCTAACTCTTCTATCATGATATAAGTAAGCAGTTCTTGTTGTATTGGCCAAAAACCTTGTTAATTGATCTTTACGGTGCTTCCTCTATCAATTAGATCTTTTATCCATAGAAAAAAGTATCTAGGCATATCTATTTCTTCATATTTCGACTTCTATGAAGTTTCTTTGCTACAGCTGATAAAAATCGTTGTTTTGGACGATATATATGTAGAAAGCCTATTTATATTTATTTTCTTTTATAGTATTTATTAGTATTAGCGGATTTGCTCGTTCTTTTCTTTTTTCTTTCTATAGTGGAGATAGTCGCACGTAATGACAGATCACGGCCATATTGTTAAAAGCTTGAGGTAAGAACGGGTTTCGTTCGAGTGCCCTAAAATAGTATTCCAAAGCTTTCGTATGTTCTCCGTTACTTGTGTGGATAAGGCCTATGTTATAAAGTATATAACTTCGATCATAGGGATCAATTTCCAGTCGCATAGCCTCATAATAATTCTGTAAAGCTTCCGCATAATTTCCTTCAGATTGAGCCGACATCCGTTACGGTCGTTATTCGGTTCAAAGAATCTCCGTTCCAGAACCGTACGTGAGATTTTCATCTCATACGGCTCCTCCTTTATGTGTATAATGATAAACATACATAGAATTAAAAAAGATTACAATATTTTCATTATCAACTGAGCGGGACTAGTGTTTTTACATGAAATCTCTAGCCAACCTTCCTGTAAAAGATCTTTTCTTAACATCAAGTATGTTATTACTGGATAAATAGTAACTTCAACAATTTCTTTGTCCTCAACGCCGCTAAATTTTCCGGAATTAGTCACTTCAACAGTCTTCGATGGTTATATGGGTATCCAAAATAAGAACGAGATGGATGTTTATTGTCCCAACCATTCTTGTTAGTCCCGATCCCGATAAGAAAGGATTTTATTTTACAAAGTTTTCTCGTGTTGTTGATTCCTAAGGGTAGTGCTTCTTCCACCATGCCGCCTATTGGTACTAGTGGAGTAGGGTTGACCTAACCCCATAGGTATAGGTATAACCTTTCGCTTACTACTATAAACCTAAAATTGAAGCATATGAGGCTGCATTAATCGGGGATACACGACAGAAGGAATTAATTGTTTTATTTCACAACTTCACCTTCAACAAGCGTAGGTTTTTTTTTTCAAAATTTTTTTCTTTCTCTCCGAAGAATGTATCTTTCTCCTAAGACTGAGATCGGTAAAAAAAAAGATAATCAAATCGCACCATCTCTGTAATAAGTGAATGCCTCTTTTTCTCCCGAAGTTGTCGGAATTATTCGTAATAAGATATTGGCTACAATTGAAAAGGTCTTATCAATAAAATTTCCATTTATCCGAGATCTAGGCATAGGTAGCAATCCATTCTATAATTTCATTTTTTATCGCGTGAGAAAAGAATCCCCCAAACAAAGGAATTGTACAATATAGTACGAAATAACGTAAAAACGGGCTTATTA